GTAGTTCAAGAAGGCTTACCGGTAGGACATCAGATTCGTTCAAGAAAAACGGATGATGTAGTAATTTATACTCCGAACAAATGGAATGCTGATAATTTTGATCAAATAGACCTGGTATATACGATAGAATATTCGCAAGAATCGGATTTCCGTCGAGACATAATCAAAGGTTCTATGCGTGCTCAAAGGCGTAAAACTCCTATTTTGAAACTGTTTCAAGCAAATGCGCATTCCCCACTTTTTTTGGACAGAAGAAAAAAATCCCCCTTTTTTTCTTTTGATATCTCCGAACTTATGAAACTTCTTTTTAGAAATTTGATGGGTAAAGGGGCAGAATTAAAAGATTATACAGAAGAACAGACAAAAAGAAGAGAGAAAGAAGAGGAGAACAAAATAAAGGAAAAAGCGCGGATAGAAATCCCGGAAATATGGGATCTCGTTCCATTTTCGCAAACAACAAGAAGTTTTATATTACTAATTCAATCGAAGCTTAGAAAATATATTATATTACCTTCATTGATAATAGTTAAAAATATTGGGCGTATCTTATTATTCCAACCCCCTGAGTGGTCTGAGGATTTACAGGAATGGAAGAGAGAAAAGCATATTAAATGTACTTATAACGGTGTTCAAGTATCAGAAAAATATTTTCCCGAAAATTGGTTAACAGAAGGTATTCAGATAAAAATACTATTTCCCTTCTGTTTGAAACCTTGGTACAGATCTAAGCCTAAGTTGCGGCCCTCTTATAGAGGTCTAAAGAAAGAGCAAAAAAAAACTAATTTTTGTTTTTTAACGGCTGCTGGAATGGAAACTGACCTTCCTTTTGGTTCTCCCCGAAAAATACCTTCCTTTTTTGAGCCCATTTTTAAGGATTTTCTAGCTCTAAGAGTTTTAATAAGAAGAACAAAAAATTTTCTACAAGGCTCAAAAGAAACAAAAAGGGGGTTTATCAAAAACGTTTTATTTCTGTTTATAAAAAGAATAAAAAAAGAGCTCTCAAAAGTAAATACAACTCTATTATTTAGATTGAAAGAAGTCTATGAATCCGGTGAAACTAACCAAGAAAAAGGTTCTATAATCAGCAATCAGACAATTCATGACTCGTTTAATAAAATTCGATCTAGAGATTGGACAAATTATTCACTGAGAAAAAAAAAAATTAAAAATCTAACTGATAGAACAAGCACAATCAGAAAGAAAATAAAGAATATTACAAAAGAAAAAAAAAAAGTAACTCCAGGAATAAATAGTAGTCCTAATAAAACAAGTTATAATGTAGAATCGCCAAAAGATATTTGTCAAATATTAAAAATAAAAAATACTCGATTAATCCGTAAATTACAGGTTTTTCTAAAAATTTTCATTGAAAAAATATACATAGATATCTTTCTATATATCATTAATATTGCCAGAATGTATACACAACTTGTTCTTGAATCAACAAAAAAAAATTTTCAAAAACAAAAATATAAATACATTTACAATAATGAAACAAACCAAGAAACAATTAATAAAACAAATCAAAATACAATTCACTTTATTTCGACTATAAAAAAGTCACTTTATAATAATAATATTAGGAATAGTAAGAAAAATTCACATCTTTTTTTTGACTTATCCTCCTTGTCGCAAGCATATGTATTTTACAAATTATCACAAACCCGAGTTATTAATTTGTATAAGTTAAGATCTGTTCTTGAATATCATGGAACATCTTTTTTTCTTAAGACTGCAATAAAGGATTCTTTTGGAACACAAGGAATATTTCATTCCGAATTAGGGCATACAAAATTTCCAAGTTCTGAAACGAATCAATGGAAAAACTGGTTAAGAGGTCATTATCAATACAATTTATCTCAGATTAGATGGTCTGGATTAATACCACAAAAATGGCGAAATACAATCAATCAACGCCGTATAACTCAAAAAAAAGATTTAACAAAATGGGATTCAAAAGACCGATTACTTCATTACAAAAAACAAAACGATTTTGAAGTATATTCATTACCAACCCCCCCAAAAAAAGAGAATTTTAAAAAATACTATAGATATGACCTTTTATCATATAAATCTATTAATTATGAAAGGAAGACGGACTCATATATTATTTATGGATCACCATTGCAAGTAAATAACAACCAAAGAATTTCTTATAATTCCACCACACATAAACAAAAATTATTTGATATACTAGAGGATATTCCTATCAATAATTATCTAGGAAAGGGTGATATTTTGTATATAGAAAAAAATCCAGATAGAAAATATTTTGATTGGAAAATTATCAACTTTTTTCTAAGAGAAAAAGTTCATATTGAGACCTGGCTCAAAATGGATCCCAACAGTAATAAAAAAACTAAGATTGGAAGTAAGAATTATCAAAAAATTGATAAAATTCATAAGAACGATCTTTTTTATCTTACGCTTTATCAAGATTTAGAAAAAAATACGCTCAATCAGAAAAAACACTTTTTTGATTGGATGGAAATGAATGAAG